TGGCTACATCCGCCCCTTATCTAGCTAAACTAAAGGATTTTCTCTTTTTTCCATTCATCATTATTGTATTTATTCTTACCTTCATACTTCGATCGAGATATTCTATTGGACATAGAATGCCAATCTTTAAAATGTAAAAAAAAGGAGTAATCCGCTGTGACACGTTCACTAAAAAAAAATCCTTTTGTAGCCAATCATTTATCGGGAAAAATGAAAAAACTCAACATGAGGGAGGAGAAAGAAATAATAGTAACTTGGTCTCGGGCATCTACCATTATACCCACAATGATTGGCCATACAATCGCTATTCATAATGGAAAGGAGCATTTGCCTATTTATATAACAGATCGTATGGTAGGTCACAAATTGGGAGAATTCGCGCCTACTCTGACTTTCGCGAGACATGCGAGAAACGATAATAAATCTCGTCGTTAATTTTGGTTGGATAGATCAAACAAGCAAGGGTGGGGGAAAACCTTATGATAAAGAACTCAAGTTCAAGTAGAGAAAGAGAAGTAAAAGTTTTAACTCGACATATACATATGTCTATTTTCAAAGTTCAAAGAGTAATTGATCAAATTCGTGGACGTTCCTATGAGGAAACACTTATGATACTAGAACTCATGCCTTATCGAGCATCTTATCCCATTTTAAAATTAGTTTATTCTGCAGCAGCAAATGCTAGTCATAATATGGGTTTGAACGAAGCTGATTCATTCATTAGTAAAGCCGAAGTCAATGAGGGTCCTTTTGTGAAAAAGTTAAAACCTAGGGCTCGAGGGCGTAGTTATCCGATAAAAAAACCCACTTGTCATATAACAATTGTATTAAAAGAGAAATCTAAATTCGTTTTAGATGAATCTAAGATTTCTATTTAGAAAAAAAATGAATGGAAAGATAATAAAAAAAAATATGGGACAAAAAATAAATCCACTTGGTTTCAGACTTGGTACAAGCCAAAATCATCATTCCTTTTGGTTTGCCCAACCAAAAAATTTTTCCGTGGGTCTACAAGAAGATGAGAAAATACGGAATTGTATCAAGAACTATGTACAAAAAAATAGGAAAATATCCTCAAGTTTCGAAGGAATTGCACGCATAGAAATTAAAAAAAGAATCGATTTGATCCAAGTCATAATTCATATTGGCTTTCCAAATTTATTAATAGAAGGTCGAGCGCGAGGGGTTGAAGAATTACAGACGAATGTACAAAAAGAGTTTCATTCTGTAAACCGTAGACTCAACATTGCTATCACAAGAATTGAAAAACCTTATGGACAACCTAATATTCTTGCAGAATATATGGCTTTACAATTAAAAAATAGAGTATCGTTTCGAAAGGCAATGAAAAAAGCTATTGAATTAACCGAGCAAACGGATACAAAAGGAATTCAAGTGCAAATTGCGGGGCGTATCGACGGAAAAGAAATTGCACGTGTCGAGTGGATCAGAGAAGGTAGGGTTCCCCTACAAACAATTCGCGCTAAAATTGATCATTGTTCTTATACAATTCGAACTATCTATGGAGTATTAGGATTAAAAATTTGGATATTTGTAGATGGGGAATAATAGACCTTTATTTGTTTTGTCATTCTGTCCAATAATAGAACAAACAAAAAATTAGAAAAAAGTTTTTCCCTAAAATCAAACAAAAATGAACAATTCTAATTTTATAAGATTGAATAAAAAATTGATTAACCTTTTTTAGTATAATTGCTATGCTTAGTGTGTGACTCGTTAGGTTTTTATTGAGAGTTTAGAGTTGGGATTAAAAAAAAAAGACTGAACCCACTATGAAACTTAATAACTATATAAACTAAAAACTAATAAACAACTTATTGCTTCGTATTGTCGAGATTCCAAGAAACAGTCACTATATGACTGAATCAATCATATAGTTGTAACAACTGAAATTTTCCATTAAAAAAAAAATGGATAATCATATTTATCTATTTTTTTAAGAAAAAATCAAGGGATGTAGATAAATGGAAAGGTGATAGAAAGAGAGAACAAAAATATCAATGCTATATGATTCCAATATGTATGGTCTATGAATCACCTCATAAAAGGCAGTGTGATAAAGCATTAGTATTGATAAAAATAATAATAATAAAGAGCCTCGGGTTAATACAAACTGAGTAGATTGACTCGGGAATTTATTTTTTGTCGAGCTCCATTGCAGAGTTCAAGCCTAACCATTAACGGAGAAGCTATGGGAACGACGAAACCTGTGACTACATAGGATTCCATTGAAAAGGAATCCTAATCATTCATTGGGCGGGATGGCGGAACGAACCAAGAACAAATTGATTTACTCTGAGAGGTCATGGATTAACCTTAGGGATGAAACAAGAAAGAGTCAATATTCGCCCGCGAAAGCTTTTTTTTTTATTTTACAATATTGTCTTGCTTGATTCGAGATTCGATAGGAGTAAAAAAAGCATTATCTATATCTATAATCTATAAATATACACGATATACAGCTTACCATGTAAAAAAT